AACATGAGATTTTATAGAAGCAATGAAAAATAGATATGAGTAGAATCCAAAAAAGGAAAAAAGTATATATATAAATACAAAAATTTATATAAGAATTACTATCCCTTTCTATTTCTTTATTTCCTTAATTCAATTTTGTTTGATTAGGACCAAGTTACTTAAAAACCTCTGCCTTTTTTAAAAGATCCCGAACAGTTCCTGTGGGCTGAGCGCCCTTTTCAAGGAAATATAGAATAGCAGGAACGTTTAAATAACTTTGATTCTTTATCGGATCATAAAAACCTACGTTCCGAAGATCTCTTCCTTCTCTTCGGGATCGAACATCAATTGCAACGATTCGATAGACGGCTCATTGGGATAGATCTAAGTAAATGAACAAGACCCCCCCTAGAAACGTATAGGAAGTTTTCTCCTCGTACGGCTCGAGAAAAAATGATTTGGAGTTTTGTCTACGTATAGAATTCTAATTTCTGGCAAAGGAGTTGATAAAATAAATTAGAATGGATTTAACTCATTTTTTTCTTCCTCCTTCCTGAAAAAAATAAAAATCATTTGTACCCATAACTCAAGTTGGATAATTCTCAAAGAGCTTAAAAGAAAAAAATCTTTAGGCAATTTATTTAATTTTTTGAATGGTCTTTAACCCCCTCTTGCTTGTCTCATTTAATCTTTATTATTATTATTATTATTATCCAGTTGTTGAGACAATTTAAAAAACGGTGTTTCCTTGTTCTGGGATCCTTTTTTTTGTTTTAAATCAGTGGGTTTAGACATTACTTCGGTGCTTCTTAATCCTTACAAAATGGCAGCAACATACCCCTTTTGTGATTTCTTTCTATCAAAGAATCATATAAACGCTCGATTCCCGCGTGATACACTTTGAATCGAAAGACTTTTCTCAATTTCAACAAATTTTACTTTTGAATTAAAAACTTGACTGAATCGGATCCTTTCAATTTCTATATTGATATATATGATATACTTACAAAGTTGTTCCAATTTATTGATTGGTATTAACCCTAGATTCTTGCCCCCTGAAAGATGAATCCATACTTTATACCCGAGCTCCATCATGTACTATATTCATTACAACCTAACAAAAAAGGATTCTAGTGAAAACAGAACAGATGTCGGGTCAAGAGCACCTTCATTCATAGAAAAGATGGCGGATGTAAGAATAAAAATCCACAACGGATCGTGTCCTTCAAGTCGCACGTTGCTTTCTACCACAGCGTTTCAAACGAAGTTTTAGCATAACAAAAAATTCCTCTAATTTGGAACCCATACGGAATTGATTCAATTATGGAATCATGAATAGTCATTGGTTCCGTCGATACATAAACATATTAATCTATACCCTTTTTTCTTCTATACAAATTCTTCTATACAAAGATGGCAAAAATTTTTTTGAAGCAATCTTAGCAAGATCCCACCTATTATTGTATGTTATTGTATGAATGCAACACTTTAACTTTACTTTTTATTAAAAAAATTAAAATATCTGTTTCTTTTCGAATTGAACCATCAACGATTTAAAGCAGATAAATGGATTGACAAAAAAAACCATTTTATTTTTTTGTGTGAGATAGATAAAAAAGACCGATTGAAGAGAATATTTAAGTACTTGTTCTTTCGATTCGAATTTTATTAATAAGATAAGATGAACGAATTAGGGGTTTTTCGTACCTATGAGATAGACTGAACTACAGTCTTTATTATGGATCCGTTACATATGTAACTTGATTCGTTATTAATGAGATTCGGACATACACAGATATACATATATTTAATAAAATAAGACCTCCTATTACTGTTACTAATTAAGAACTATCTATCCCACGACGCTCTGGGAATGCTGAATCAAAATCAAAATAAAAAGGTTTGGGGAAAGGATACTCTCTAGGGACAAAGACAAACAAGTCCAGATTAGGCGCTTGCTCCTAATTTTTTAGTTTACCCAAACCCAGTCTTGTCTTAAGAGACTTAATCCCATTAATTGAATGTAATAACCCTCCTCTTGTTTAGAATAAAGAGATCCTAATAATTTGGCTACCCCATTTTTTTAAGTTTAATTTGAATGGATGAAAAATCCGGCCATACTTTATTTTTTAATTAATTGAATTCAACTAGGGTGTGACCTATGTTACCATCATATCTTGATGACAAACAAATCTATTTAGTAATATCTGTATGTTGTGAAAAACAAAGATATGATTCATAAAAGATATGATTCATAAAAGAATCATTCAAAATTATAAAAGAAACAAGAATGACATTCTATCCAATATTAGGCATTTAAACATAACGTTACTTTCAAAATAAACTTTTACTCTGATACAATGTATCTACCTGGGACGAAAGGATTCGAACCTCCGAATACCGGGACCAAAACCCGTTGCCTTACCACTTGGCCACGCCCCATCTATACTTCCATTCTATACTAATAAAGAATAATACTAGTATTGGGTCTTGGTCAATTACAGGGCAATTTTATATATAA